AAAAGGGGTCTATTCTTTGAAGCCAGAATCGATTTTCCTTGATATCTAACATAATGAATGAAAGGATCCTTGAATAACCATAGGGTCGACAGAAAATCTTTAGCAAAGACTTCTATCAGATGTTCTATTTTTCCATAGAAATGGATTCGCTCAAAAAGGACTCCAAAGGATGTTAATCGTAAATGAGAAGATTTGTTACGCAGAAAAAGGAAGATTGATTCATATTCGAAGACATGTAAATTATATAGGAATAAGAATAATCTTGGATTACTTTTTCCAAAAGTAGAAATTGATTTTCTTAGAGTAATAAGACTATTCCAATTACTATATTGGTGAAGAAAGATTCTTAATAAATGAAAAGACGAGACATCTTTCAACCAATAGCGAAGGGTTTGAAGCAGAATTTCCAAATGGATAGGGTAGGGTATTTGTACATCTGACACATAATTTAAATATGGAAATTTATCCTCGAAAAAAGGAAATATTGAGTGAATTGATCGTAAATTATAAGATTTTACTATTTCCGCCTCCCTTAAGGAAGAGATTAATTGTAGAGAAAATGGAATTTCCACAATGACGGCAAACACCTCTGATATTATTCGAGAATACAAATTTTTGTTGTACCCCAAAAATGGATTTTTGGTAGAATCGTTAGCAGAAACAAGAAAATGATTCTGTTGATACATTCGAGTAATTAAACGTTTTACAATTAGTAAACTAGATTTTTTGTCATAATCTACATTTTCCACCAAAATGGAGTTATTTAAACCATGATCATAAGCAAGTGTATAAATATATTCCCGAAAGATAAGTGGGTATAGGAAGTCATGTTTACGAAATCTATAGATTTCTAAATCTACTTGAAATTCCTCCATTTTTTTTAATTAACTTTGAATACCAGGGATAGGGGATTTATTGGGTTATCAAATCATACATAGTGCGATACCGTACAAACAAGATATTCTATTAAACTTAAATAGATACCTCGAAAACAAGTAAAGTAAGACTCATCAACGGACTCTCTCTACTCACTTTTTCTATCTAATTGGTTTATGTTCATTTTCATTATAGGATAGCAAGATAGTTAGAAATCCTTTATTTTCTCAACCTAATCGCTCTTTTGATTTTGGAAAAAAATATCTTTATCAATATACTCTTTCTTCTACACATTTATCGCCATCCCATAATATAGAATAGCTAATAGTTAGGACTTATAACAAAAATAAATAATCCATTCATGGAAAAAAACTTTTCCCGCATCAAGCACTAATATATTTTTAACACTTAATTAGATCGGGTAATTCTTAAAAAAAAAATAATAAAAGCTCGTTGCTTTTTCTTTTCCTATAATTGGAGCCGCCAAGCTCTATCCATTTATTAATTCAACTCAACTTTGAATTTCTTTTGTTCCGAGCCAAGAATTCAAACAAGGGTTTGGGCTGGATCCAATAAGAATGAAATATTCTTAGAATTCTCCGTTGATACGACATGCTGCTTTTTCCATTCATTCCTTTCTGGATCAGTCGTAGTCTTACAAACTCTACCGATGGTATGGATGAATCCATTACTTCATAAAAATGTGTAAAAAACCGAGTCGCACTTAAAAGCCGAGTACTCTACCATTGAGTTAGCAACCCTAAAAAAAGAAGATGTGTAGATACAATCGCAATCAAAATCAAAAAAAATTCTATGGAAGAGAAACAAATATATCCATTTATTTCCAAAAAGGATTATATTTGTTTGATACACTGTTGTCAATATTATATTTGTTTGATACACTGTTGTCAATATTATAGTCTTAAGAAAAGACTACCATGGAGAAAACAAAAAATGAAATAACAATTTTTAAAATACTAGAAATTGAATTGTTTATTAATAAAAATCTTTTTCATTTTGTTTAAATAATAAAAGAATTATGTTGTATTGGCACTAAAAAAAGAATAAGTATTTTAAGTAAAAATAGATTTTTTGGTTCTAGAAAACAGCATTCTACGACAGCAATAATAAATAAAAAATTGAACTATGAACAGAACAAGAGAGCGGAGGGTGTGGATAACTTCTATATAAATTTATATAATCCTTTTCTCTCTTATCCCCTCCCCTCTTTTTCTTTTTTTTTTATTTCATTAATCATTAATGATTAATTGGATTTCTTTGTTGATTAGGACAAAGAAGGTTCCGCAAAAACATTCGCTTTTTTTAAAATATCCTGAACAGTTCTTGTAGGTTGAGCGCCTTTTTCAAGGAAATATAGAATAATAGGAATATTTAAATAGCTTTGATTCTTTATCGGATCGTAAAAACCCACTTTCCCAAGATCTCTTCCCTCTCTTCGAGATCGAACATCAATTGCAACGATTCGATAAACGGCTCATCGGGATAGATGTAGCTGAATAATACACCCCCTCCTAGAAACGTATAAGAAGTTTTCTCCTCGTACGGCTCGAGAAAATTTGAAATTATGTCTAGATATTATATATAGATGTTAAAAAAATCCATAAAAAAATCAATTAAACTTAAATACTTTTTTTCTTATTCTTTCCCGAAAAAATCACTCGTATTCATAATCTCATAACTCAAGTTGGATAAATCTCAAATAACTTAAAGGAAAACAAAACCTTTAGGTATTTCATTTATTGAGTGGTCTCTACTCCCTTTTTTGTCTGTCTTCTTTAAAATCGATTTTGATTTTTCATTCTGTGATATATTTGTTGAGACAATTGAAAATGGTATTTACTTGTTCCAGGATACTTTAGCTTTTCCTTGAATCATTGGGTTTAAACATTACTTCGGGGATCGTTAATTGTTTCAAAAATGGCAAGCAACATACCATTTTTTTCTTTCTATGATTTTATTTCTTTCGATCAAACAATCATACAGAATGTATGATTGATTCCCGCAGATGCACTTTTGATCAAAATACTTTTACCAATTTCAACAATTTTTTTTTTCGGCTAAAATTGGATCCTTTCGAATAGAAAATATACTTTACGAAGTTGTTCTAACTTATTAATTTTCACTAACCTTAGATATTTGCTCCTGAGAAATGAATCAACTCGAGTTCCATCGTGTACTATTTACATTTATAAACTCCCTCAAAAAATGAGTTCGAGTGGAACAGAACAAACGATGTCGAGTCAAGAGCACCCTCATTTCTATATAATAGAAAATGGTGGATGTAAGAATCCACAGCAAATTTAATCATGTCTTTCAAGTCACACGTTGCTTTCTACCACATCGTTTCAAACGAAGTTTTACCATAACATTCCTCTAGTTTGGAAAAAAAAATATATAGAATTGATTCAATTATGAAATCATGAATAGTCATTGATTCAGTCGATACATAGTAAAGTAATCTATACTTTCTAATTTTTAAAGAAGTTTCGGCAAAAATTCAAATTAACTCAATATTTTATTTATAATAAAATTTGAATATTTAGATTTCATTTCATAATTTTGTAGATTTCTATTAATTATAGAATTCTATTTATATATATATATATTTTTTATACATTATATGTAAATATATATAAAATAGATAGAATTTAGATTTCAATTTTGAATAGATAGATATTAAATAAAATTAAAGTAAGACGAAAAATAAGTTTTTTTTTGAATCTATACCTTCAAGTGACACGATTTAGGGACAAATCATTAAAAAAATAAGAAAAAAAAAGAAGAATAACATTCTACTAAATACAATATTATATACTCTTAACTTAAACAGAAGGTTTTTCAAACTTTTCAAAACTAGGAATCTTAATTTTGATATACAATTTTGATTCTGATATGATTCATGTATGGATATCCTCTGGGACGGAAGGATTCGAACCTTCGAATAGCGGGACCAAAACCCGATGCCTTACCGCTTGGCCACGTCCCATTTCTATTCGACACTAATAAACACTAATATTGATAGTGGTTGTTCGTCAATTCCAGTCCAAATATCTATAGAATAGATTGTTCCTAGAATTTTGATATGGTAGATATAGAATGAAATTGAAATTATTGATCATTACATAGAATTCAATTAAGATATTGTATGAAAGTCTGATTTCTTCTATTGTCTTTTGATTTCAGAATTGAAAGATTTTGAATCGGGTAAGTTCAAGATTTTTGGAATATCCTTTTTCTTTTTTATTCATCATTTCCTTTTGATTATTCATTTTTTTATATTATTAACAATATTATTTTTAGTAGTATAAACCAGAAATGAAAAAAATGAATATTAATAAATAATAATTTAACTCACAAAAAGCAAAAACACAATTATCTTAACGAAAAAAAATGTTTGCTATGCTTAATATCTTTAGTTTGGTCTGTATTTATATTAACTCTGCCCTTTATTCAAGTAGTTTTTTCTTCGCGAAATTACCTGAAGCCTACGCTTTTTTGAATCCAATTGTAGATATTATGCCAGTAATACCTATATTTTTTTTTCTCTTAGCTTTTGTTTGGCAAGCCGCTGTAAGTTTTCGCTGAGATCTTTGATTTGAATTTGAATACTGTCCTAGAAAAATTCTAGAATTGATTCGAAAAAAAAATTCTAACATTCTAACAATTGATACGATCAGATAAGTCTTACAGTATGAATCCTCGATTCAAATATTGAATTTTTTTTTAGCCAAGAAAAATCTGCACCATCTCATTTCCTCATTCTTACCTTTTTTCCATTGACATTGAAAAACCCTATTAGATTTGAGTTGCTCACCAATATCTAATTGTGGATATGAAATCCAATTTTTGGTAATAAAACATTGTACTTTATTACAAATAAATTTATATGAAAATTCTTTTCGATTTCTCGAAACCACTTCATTTCTTAGTGTCAAAAGAAACATAATGCGTAGGATAGGAAAATCTATTCTCTTTCTTTTTTTTTTTATGATCTTATCTTGGAGATTGTATAATGCTTACTCTAAAACTATTTGTTTACGCAGTAGTGATATTTTTTGTTTCTCTTTTCATCTTCGGATTTCTATCTAACGATCCGGGACGTAATCCAGGACGTGAAGAATAAAAAATAAGATTTTCTTTTGTTTTCCTTGCTTGGTTTTTAAATATTCTTAGTATTTTTTGTTGATTTTCTATCTTTATAAAAAAATAAAACAAAGAAAAGAAAGGGACTCTATAAAATCAAAAAAGAAAATACCAAATGATCAAGGGAAATGGAAAGAGAGGGATTCGAACCCTCGGTACGAAAAATTCGTACAACGGATTAGCAATCCGACGCTTTAGTCCACTCAGCCATCTCTCCCTAAGCGCAAAATAGAATTACTATGTTACAATACACAAACAAAAAAGAAAGTAGGGCTTTACTTTTAAAAGGCCCTCCCCTTTTTTCTTAATTCTTAATCGAATTTCATTCTATTAAGCTATTAAATCTAATATTATTACAATATTAGTTTGATTTATATATTTAATAATAGTCAATTACTATTCTTAGTATTAGATATTTAAAAAAGAAATTCTAATAAAAAAAAAAATGAATAGAATTCTAAATTAAACTAAATTCAAAAAAGAATTCAAAATCAATTCAAAATTTTTTTCTTACTTAACAAATACAGAAATTTAATCCATAAATATATATTATCCAAAAAAATTGCGTCCAATAGGATTTGAACCTATACCAAAGGTTTAGAAGACCTATGTCCTATCCGTTAGACAATGGACGCTTTTCTCTTTTCATTACAATTTTTTTTATTAAAATCTTTTTTTTTCCAAAAGGAAAAAAGAAGAATAAAGAATATGGGATAGAATTTTCTGTGGGTTGTATATTCAATTTAATGATGAATTGTATTTACATTAATTACAATTCTATTTCTATTAAATTTTTATAATGAAATTCATTTAAATAAAAAAAAAATAGACTCAATATAGAGATAGAATATAAGCGGGTAGCGGGAATCGAACCCGCATCGTTAGCTTGGAAGGCTAGGGGTTATAGTCGACGTTCATTCTTTCTTTATTTTTAACGCCTCTAATTCAAAACCGAACGTGAAACTTTGGTTTCATTCGGCTCCTTTATGGAAGATGTGAACAAAATTAAAAAAAATTCGATCCCATAACATCTATGTCAGCCTTTCTATGGATTCAAAACACCTCGCTTTTTAGATGATCCCTATAGATTCTAATAATCTTTTTTTTTTCTAGTTACTTCGTTCCCTATTTCTATTTGAAAGAATCCTTAGGAAAATCGTTTTTTTTCTATCGAGCTAAAAAAAATATGTAGATGTCTCTAGTAAACTAAAGTAATCATTTAATAGCTATTTTGCTTCAATCTCTCCTATACAAATAAAAAAAATGGAAGATTTAGTTACGATTAGAAAAAAATTCTATATCTTTAGCCATGGATCTTTTAATCATACTTCAAAAAACTTATGTTTCGTAATTTAATAATAATTCACAAATTTCATCATTTTTTTTATCAATTTCTAATTAATTCTTTTTGTATACAAATTACGATAATGTCTATTTTTCCTCGAATTGTTTGTTGAGAGGGAAGGGATTAAACCCCTTTAAGAAATAAGGTTTTTGATCAGAATATGAATCTAACGAAAGACCCCTTAACTATTAAAGGGTCCGCAGAACGAATCGCACTTTTACCACTAAACTATACCCGCTACAATGTAATTATTGCATATAAATGGCCCTTTTGTCGAATAGGGGGGTCGGTCGGAATCAAGAAACAAGAACTAAGATCATAAAAGAATCATGAAAATTAGAGTGTTGACGTGTTTTGGGACCTAATGAAATTAAGAAAAGGAAAAAAAGACTCATTTTTTTGTTTTGCTGAAAGTGTTGTGACTTAAGTAGTTTTGTTGAGATATATCTGTCACAACACAACATAAAAATGCATTGTCCAATTCTATTCTTTATTTTATATAATAAAAAATCTAAAAAATATAGAAAAAGTAATAACTTATCTTATATACATATGTACATATGTTATACACAATTTATATATATCTTATTATTTATATATATCTTATTATATAATAAGACCCTCTATTTTTTTTTCTAGAATCTTATTATATTATAAAATCGTAGATTTTTTATATATTAATTTATTCCTAATAAAAAAATAATTAGGAATAATAGAAATAAAAAATCGTTTTTTTAATTAATCAATTTTTTTTTCTACTTGTTTTGTTCCTGAAGTAAAAAAAGTTCCATCTGTTCCTGAATAGCTTCTTTCAAAAGAGCTTCTGCCTCGCCCGTAAATGTCTTGGTAGAAGATATGATTTCCTGGAATTGAGGTTTTTTGTTTTTTAAGTAAGTACATAAGTCAGCGAGAAATTGACGTACCTGCCCAATTTCTAATGAATCAAGATAACCATTCGTTCCGGTATAGATAGTTATTATCTGTTCTGCCACAGTAAGAGGGGATGATTGGGACTGTTTGAGCAATTCCCGCAGTCGTCGACCTCGTGCCAATTGATTTTGAGTAGCTTTATCAAGATCAGAAGCGAATTGTGCAAAAGCTTCTAATTCTGCCAA